ACAGACAAAAAAAAGAAAAAATAAACATATAAAGCAACGGAGCCATCATAGTATTTTTGAACTCCTCCGAAAGGAAGGATGGCAATTTGATTATTTACCCATCTGAGTCTGATAGATTCTATTTTCTCTTTCTTCAATAGAAAGGAGGGGGGTCAATTTTCTTGTAGAGCCGTATGCACAAAAGATGCCTGTACGGTTGTTCAATTCTATCTTTTTTCTATTCTTTATCTTTCTTTTCTCTTTGCTTTATCATGCGAGATAGGGGAAGCTTTTATTTTGTTATATCATCAGGGTAATGATACATGAACCTTATAGTGCTTTTTATATGGCACAAGTAGGCGAATTTGTCATGGAAGCGGTAGAACTGATGAAACTGCGTGAAACCCTCACAAGGGTTTATGCAGAAAGAACGGGCAAACCCTTCTGGGTTGTACACGAAGATATGGAAAGAGATATTTTTATGTCAGCAACAGAAGCCCAAGCTTATGGAATTGTTGATTTTGTAGCGGTTCAAGGAAAATAACATGGATTTCGCGCAAATCTGTGATTTGAGATTTTATCTTCGAATTGAATATTCTATTAAATAGAAGTAATTCACCATCATTCGGTTAGGATCAATCTAAACCAACCCATCATATTATGTATACGATTCAACATGCCAACTATTAAACAACTTATTAGAAATACAAGACAGCCAATAAGAAATGTCACGAAATCCCCCGCTCTTCGGGGGTGCCCTCAGCGTCGAGGAACATGTACTAGGGTGTATGTGCGACTCGTTTAGATCATGAGCTGGCACAAAAGCAAGAAAACTACTTTTACAGTATCAATGATCAGTACCGGTGAATGGGATAGGATGGAAAAAGGAACTCCATCCATTATTAAAAAAAAAAACTCTACCATATCCCTCTATTGTGTATGAAGTTTATGGTTTCCGTTGGTGTAAATCCAATCACCTGAATTTAAGATGATAAGAAATTCTCCATTGGTAACAAATGGTTATCCATTAAGCGGAGGAAATCTTATTTAAACGGACTAAGAGGGTCAGCTACCCAGCAAACTTTCATAATTAAATACCGTTACTGTATAGGTAGATCTGATTGTGAAAGACCTATTACTGGATAATTCATGGGTAGAGCCAAAGCGTGTGAACTATACAAGTTCCCAATAACATCAATTAGTTGATTAAATAGTAAATTAAAGTATAAAGTAAAGGCTCCGGTGTATAGAGAAGACCTCACCGTTTAAGAAGTAACCATAGAAACGAAGGAACCCACTATTTCTTTTTTTATTTCTTTTATTTACTATATTTTTGATACCTAGGAAAATACAATTTCTTAGTTCTGTCTTATTTCGCAGTGAAATACCTAAAAAAAAAAATCGTGGTCGGGAAGGTTAGAGTAGCCAAAGCCATTGGAATTTTGATTTTATACATTGGAAAAATTCGTTTTGTTATTAATAGACTAGGAAGGGGGAAAAGAATAACTGAAAGAAAGGCAATCAATTAGTTATTCGTCAAAGTTTCATTTATTCAATGACCAGAATTAAACGGGGATATATAGCTCGGAGACGTAGAACAAAAATTCGTTTATTTGCATCAAGCTTTCGAGGGGCTCATTCAAGGCTTACTAGAACTATTACTCAACAGAAAATAAGAGCTTTAGTTTCGGCTCATCGGGATAGGGATAGGAAAAAGAGAGATTTTCGTCGTTTGTGGATCACTAGGATAAACGCAGTAATTCGCGAAAGGGGAGTATCCTATAGTTATAGTAGATTAATACACGATCTGTACAAGAGACAGTTGCTTCTTAACCGTAAAATACTTGCACAAATAGCTATATCAAATAGGAATTGTCTTTATATGATTTCGAACGAAATCATAAAGGAAGTAGATTGGAAAGAATCCACCAGAATAATTTAAATGGAGTTACCCGGAGAATGAACTCCGGGAAGGTAGAGTAGAAATTAGTATGAGAAAATATACTAAAGTAGTCAAAATGAATGAACACGTTCAATTCAATAAAAACAGATTTCTTTTTTTCCGATTCATTTTTTCTTACGACACGATACTCAAATCTAGATTCACTCAAATCTAGATTCTTGTAATTATGATTCAAGTGAAGAAAAAGTAAGCCTATTTATTTCGGGCTTTAAAACCAGTAGTTCTAGCGGTCGACTCGGTTCTTTCAAATTGTTTCTCATTATTGAGAAAAGGTAACAAAGATAAAATACGAGCTTGTTTTATAGCAAGAGTAATTAATCGTTGTTGTTTCAAGGTCAATCTATTCACACGTCTTGATAATATTTTTCCTTGTTCACTAATAAATCGACTAATTAAACTCATGTTTCTATAATCAATTCGATCCCCCGATTGAATCGGGGGCAAACGCCTACGAAAAGATCGCTTGAATTTAAGAAAAGGTCGCTTGGATTTATCCATGGTTTGTTTGTTTAATTTATTCCTTATCCCTAAAATCCTATTTCTTCATTCTAATTCATT